GTCCTAGTAGCTTACATCAAAGCATGGCACTGAAGATGCCAAGACGCTGCTTACATCGCACCCAAGGACAAAAGACTTAGTCCTAACCTTACCGTTAGTTTTTGCTAAACATATACATGCAAGTATCCGCGCCCCAGTGTAAATGCCCTTAACACTCTTACCAAGATAAAAGGAGCAGGCATCAGGCGCACCTCCCCAAGAGTAGCCCAAGACGCCTTGCCCAGCCACACCCCCACGGGTATTCAGCAGTAATTAACATTAAGCAATAAGTGAAAACTTGACTTAGTTATAGCAACCCCCAGGGCCGGTAAATCTTGTGCCAGCTACCGCGGTCACACAAGAGACCCAAATTAACCGTCGACACGGCGTAAAGAGTGGCATCTGTACTACCTCTACAATTAAAATCAAAACGTAGCCAAGTCGTCATAAGCCCACGCTACCTCTAAAATCGCCCTCCCAACACGATTTTAACATTTTTCCTGGTAAACCAGACCTCCACGAAAGCTAGGATACAAACTGGGATTAGATACCCCACTATGCCTAGCCCTAAATCTTGGTGTCTCACCCTACTAAGACACCCGCCTGAGAACTACGAGCACAAACGCTTAAAACTCTAAGGACTTGGCGGTGTCCCAAACCCACCTAGAGGAGCCTGTTCTGTAATCGATAACCCACGATCCACCCAACCGATCCTAGCCTAAAAGCAGCCTACATACCGCCGTCGCCAGCCCACCTCTTTTGAAAGGATAACAGTGAGCACAACAGCCCCATCCCGCTAGCAAGACAGGTCAAGGTATAGCCCATGGATCGGAAGCAATGGGCTACATTTTCTACTTATAGAAAACACGAAAAGGGGCATGAAACTGACCCTAGAAGGCGGATTTAGAAGTAAAGAAGGACAATCAAGCCTTCTTAAAATTGGCCCTGGGACACGTACATACCGCCCGTCACCCTCCTCACAAGCCCAACTTCACAATTCCTAATACCCTACCATAAGCTAAAGATGAGGTAAGTCGTAACAAGGTAAGTGTACCGGAAGGTGTACTTAGCATATCAAGACGTAGCTATAACCAAAGCATTCAGCTTACACCTGAAAGATATCTGCCACCACCCAGATCGTCTTGAAGCCAAATCCTAGCCCAACCGCATCTTGCCTGAAAAAACTAAAAATTCACTCCTTTATCAAATTAAAACATTTACCAAAACCCAGTATAGGTGATAGAAAAGAATTCCCCGGAGCAATAGAACCCTGTACCGTAAGGGAAAGATGAAATAATAATGAAAACCCAAGCATAAAATAGCAAAGATAAATCCTTGTACCTTTTGCATCATGATTTAGCTAGAACAACCAAGCAAAACGAATTTAAGCTTGCCCTCCCGAAACTCAAGCGAGCTACTTACAAGCAGCTATTTATGAGCAAACCCGTCTCTGTTGCAAAAGAGTGGGACGACTTGTTAGTAGAGGTGAAAAGCCAATCGAGCTGAGTGATAGCTGGTTGCCTGTGAAATGAACCTAAGTTCTCTTTTGACTCTCTTTCCCCCCAGACCCCCATGCTTATATGTGATAAGTCAAAAGTCATTTAAAGGGGGAACAGCCCCTTTAAACCAGAAAACAATCTCCTCTAGTGGATAATCCTCTAACCTACATTCACTGTGGGCCCTCAAGCAGCCACCAACAAAGAGTGCGTCAAAGCTCAACCTAAAAACCCCAAAACAATGTGAATCCCTTCCCACTAACAGGCCAACCTATGTTAATAGAAGAATTTATGCTAAAATAAGTAACTCGGGCCCTCCCCTCTCAGGCGCAAGCTTACATCACCATATTATTACCAGACCATAGTTAATACTACAACTCCAACAAGACCAAATATTAAATGCTCTGTTAACCCAACCCAGGTGCGCCAAATTAGAAAGATTAAAATCTGCAAAAGGAACTAGGCAAACCCAAGATCCGACTGTTTACCAAAAACATAGCCTCTAGCCCACCAAGTATTAGAGGTGATGCCTGCCCAGTGACGAAACGTTTAACGGCCGCGGTATCCTAACCGTGCAAAGGTAGCACAATCAATTGTCTCATAAATCGGGACCTGTATGAATGGCTAAACGAGATCTTAACTGTCTCTTGCAGATAATCAGTGAAATTGATCCCCCTGTGCAAAAGCAGGAATAAGCCCATAAGACGAGAAGACCCTGTGGAACTTAAAAATCACCGACCACTATAAACAAAACTCACGCCTACCTATAGGCTTATTCTCCTAAATACTGGTCCACATTTTTTGGTTGGGGCGACCTTGGAGAAAACAAAACCTCCAAAAATAAGACTTCACCTCTTAACTAAGAGCAACCACTCAACGTACTAACAGTAACCAGACCCAGTACAACTGAGCAATGGACCAAGCTACCCCAGGGATAACAGCGCAATCCCCTCCAAGAGCCCATATCGACGAGGAGGTTTACGACCTCGATGTTGGATCAGGACATCCTAATGGTGCAGCCGCTATTAAGGGTTCGTTTGTTCAACGATTAACAGTCCTACGTGATCTGAGTTCAGACCGGAGTAATCCAGGTCGGTTTCTATCTATGATATACTTTCTCTAGTACGAAAGGATCGAGAAAGTGAGGCCAATCCTCCAGGAATGCCTTACCCCTAAGTAATGAAAACAACTAAACTACTACAAGGGATACAACCAAACTAAACTCCTAAAAAAGGACCGCTAGTGTGGCAGAGCCCGGCAAATGCAAAAGACTTAAGCTCTTTACCCAGAGGTTCAAATCCTCTCCCTAGCTATCATCACATGCCTAATCTCCCCCCCCTAATCCATCTACTTATATCCCTCTCCTACGCTATCCCAATCCTAATCGCTGTAGCTTTCCTAACACTAGTGGAACGAAAAATCCTAAGTTATATACAAGCCCGAAAAGGCCCAAACATTGTAGGCCCTTTTGGCCTACTTCAACCCGTAGCAGACGGAGTAAAACTATTCATTAAAGAACCCATTCGCCCGTCCACTTCATCCCCATTTCTTTTCACCATAACCCCAGTATTGGCCTTACTACTAGCAATCACAATCTGAACCCCTCTCCCTCTTCCATTTTCTCTCGCTGACCTAAACCTTGGAATGCTATTTCTACTAGCCATATCAAGTCTAGCGGTCTACTCAATTTTATGATCAGGATGGGCCTCAAACTCAAAATACGCCCTAATTGGAGCACTTCGAGCAGTAGCACAAACCATCTCATATGAGGTTACATTAGCCCTCATCCTTCTTTCTATGATCATATTAAGCGGAAACTATACACTAAATACCCTCTCCACAACACAAGAACCACTATACCTTATCTTTTCATCTTGACCACTTGCAATAATATGATATATTTCAACCCTAGCCGAAACAAACCGTGCTCCATTTGACCTCACCGAAGGGGAATCTGAACTAGTCTCCGGCTTTAATGTTGAATATGCTGCAGGACCCTTCGCCTTATTCTTTCTGGCTGAATATGCTAACATCATACTAATAAACACACTAACCACTATTCTATTTTTTAATCCAAGCTCCCTAAACCTGTCCCAAGAACTATTCCCCATCACTCTTGCCACAAAAGTTCTACTACTATCCTCAGGCTTCCTATGAATCCGTGCCTCATACCCACGCTTTCGATATGACCAACTCATACATCTCCTATGAAAAAATTTCCTACCACTAACACTAGCCCTATGCCTATGACATATCAGCATACCAACCTCCTACGCAGGCATACCCCCCCACCTAAGCTAAAACACACCAAAGGAAATGTGCCCGAACATAAGGATCACTATGATAAAGTGAACATAGAGGTATACCAACCCTCTCATTTCCTATTTGACCCCCTAGAAAAGTAGGACTCGAACCTACACAGAAGAGATCAAAGCCCTTCATACTCCCCTTATATTATTTTCTAGTAGAGTCAGCTAACAAAGCTATCGGGCCCATACCCCGAAAATGATGGTTTAAACCCTTCCCCTACTAATGAACCCTGGCGCAAAGCTAATCTTCACTCTTAGCCTCCTACTAGGTACAATCACCACCATTTCAAGCAACCACTGAATGATAGCCTGAATCGGACTAGAAATTAACACCCTAGCAATCATCCCCCTAATCGCCAAATCTCATCACCCACGAGCAATCGAAGCAACAACCAAATACTTCCTAACACAAGCTGCTGCCTCAACCTTAATTCTATTCGCAAGCATAACCAATGCCTGATCAACAGGCCAATGAGACATCACCCAACTAAACCACCCAACATCCTGCCTCCTACTAACAACTGCAATTGCAACAAAACTAGGCCTAGTACCATTCCACTTTTGATTCCCAGAAGTACTACAAGGCTCATCCCTAGCAACCGCCATACTCTTATCCACCATCATAAAACTACCACCAATCACTATCCTCTTTCTCACCTCCCCATCCCTTCACCCAATATTACTAACCCTCATAGCCATTGCTTCAGTGGCCCTAGGAGGCTGAATAGGCCTCAACCAAACACAAACACGAAAAATCCTAGCCTTCTCATCCATCTCCCACTTAGGCTGAATAACAATTATCCTCATTTACAACCCTAAACTTACCCTTCTAAACTTCTACCTATACTCTGTAATAACTACTACCATTTTTCTCACCCTCAACACAACCAAAACTCTAAAACTATCCACGGTAATAACCTCATGAACAAAAGCCCCAGTCCTAAATACAACCCTAATGTTAACCCTATTATCCCTTGCAGGACTTCCCCCAATAACAGGCTTCCTACCAAAATGATTCATTATCGCCGACCTTACAAAACAAGAAATAACAGCCACAGCAACAATTATCAGCACTCTCTCCTTACTAAGCTTATTTTTTTACCTCCGCTTTACATACTACTCAACAATCACACTTCCACCAAACTCAACCAATCACATAAAACAATGACACACTAACAAAACACCCAACACCCCAACTGCTATTCTTACTTCCCTGTCACTCTTCCTCCTACCACTCACCCCCATAATCCTAGCCATTCCCTAGAAACTTAGGATAGTCCCAAACCAAAGGCCTTCAAAGCCTTAAACAAGAGTTAAAACCTCTTAGTTTCTGCTAAGACCCGCAGGATATTAACCTGCACCCTCTGAATGCAACTCAAATGCTCTAATTAAGCTAGGGCCTTACACTAGACAGGTGGGCTTTGATCCCACAATATCCTAGTTAACAGCTAGGCGCCTAAACCAACAGGCTTCCATCTAAACCTAGGCTCTGGCACTTTCACCGTGCATCGATGAGCTTGCAACTCAACATGAATTTCACCACAGAGCCGATAAGAAGAGGAATCGAACCTCTGTAAAAAGGTCTACAGCCTAACGCTCTAACACTCAGCCATCTTACCTGTGACTTTCATTACTCGATGATTATTCTCAACCAACCACAAAGACATCGGCACCCTATACCTAATCTTTGGTGCCTGAGCTGGCATAGTCGGAACCGCCCTAAGCCTTCTCATCCGCGCAGAACTAGGCCAACCAGGAACCCTCCTAAGTGACGATCAAATCTACAATGTAGTTGTCACCGCACATGCCTTTGTAATAATCTTCTTCATAGTCATACCAATCATGATCGGAGGATTTGGAAACTGACTAGTCCCACTTATAATCGGCGCCCCTGACATAGCATTCCCTCGCATAAACAACATAAGCTTCTGACTCCTTCCTCCATCCTTCCTTTTACTACTAGCCTCATCCACAGTAGAAGCAGGCGCAGGGACAGGGTGAACAGTATATCCCCCCCTAGCCGGAAACCTAGCCCACGCCGGCGCATCCGTAGATTTAGCCATCTTTTCCCTCCACCTAGCAGGAGTCTCATCAATTTTAGGGGCTATCAATTTCATCACAACCGCCATCAACATAAAACCACCAGCTCTCTCACAATACCAAACCCCCCTGTTTGTCTGATCAGTCCTCATCACAGCCGTCTTACTACTCCTATCCCTACCCGTACTTGCTGCCGGCATTACCATACTACTAACTGACCGTAACCTAAACACCACCTTCTTCGACCCCGCCGGAGGTGGAGACCCTATTCTATACCAACATCTCTTCTGATTCTTCGGACACCCAGAAGTCTACATCCTAATTCTACCAGGATTTGGAATTATCTCCCACGTAGTCGCATATTATGCAGGAAAAAAAGAACCCTTCGGCTATATAGGAATAGTCTGAGCCATACTATCCATCGGATTCCTAGGATTTATCGTATGAGCCCACCACATATTCACAGTTGGAATAGACGTAGACACCCGAGCATACTTTACATCCGCTACCATAATCATTGCCATCCCCACTGGAATCAAAGTATTCAGCTGACTAGCCACACTCCATGGAGGAAATATCAAATGAGACCCCCCCATACTATGAGCCATAGGATTCATCTTCCTATTTACTATCGGGGGACTTACAGGAATTATCCTCGCAAATTCCTCCCTAGATATCGCCTTACATGATACTTACTACGTAGTTGCCCATTTCCACTATGTCCTCTCAATAGGAGCAGTATTCGCAATCATAGCAGGATTCACTCACTGATTCCCCCTATTCACCGGATACACACTACACCCCACATGAACTAAAGCCCACTTCGGAGTAATATTTACTGGTGTAAACTTAACATTCTTCCCTCAACACTTCCTAGGCTTAGCCGGCATACCACGCCGATACTCAGACTACCCAGACGCATACACCCTATGAAACACTATATCATCTATCGGCTCACTAATTTCACTCACAGCCGTAATCATAATAACATTCATTATCTGAGAAGCCTTTACATCAAAACGAAAAATCGTACAACCAGAACTTTCCACCACCAACATTGAATGAATCCACGGCTGCCCACCCCCATATCATACTTTCGAAGAACCAGCCTTTGTCCAAGTACAAGAAAGGAAGGAATCGAACCCTCACACGCTGGTTTCAAGCCAACCGCATCATACCACTTATGCTTCTTTCTTATGAGATATTAGTAAACAATTACATAGTCTTGTCAAGACTAAATCACAGGTGAAACCCCAGTATATCTCACATGGCTAACCATGCACAATTCGGATTTCAAGATGCCTCTTCCCCCATTATAGAAGAACTCGTCGAATTCCACGACCACGCCTTAATAGTTGCCCTAGCAATCTGCAGTCTAGTCCTATACCTCTTAACACTTATACTAATAGAAAAACTATCCTCAAACACAGTCGACGCACAAGAAGTAGAACTAATCTGAACAATCCTACCAGCTATCGTCCTTATCCTACTTGCCCTACCCTCATTACAAATCCTATACATAATAGACGAAATCGACGAACCTGACCTAACCTTAAAAGCCATCGGTCACCAATGATACTGAACCTACGAATACACAGACTTCAAAGACCTAACCTTCGACTCATATATAACCCCCACAACAGACCTACCCCCAGGACACTTCCGACTACTAGAAGTCGACCATCGAGTTATTATTCCCATAGAATCACACGTACGTGTTATCGTTACCGCTGGAGACGTATTACACTCCTGAGCAATCCCAGCCCTAGGGGTAAAAACAGACGCAATCCCAGGCCGACTAAACCAAACATCATTCATTATTACCCGCCCAGGAGTATTTTACGGCCAATGCTCAGAAATCTGCGGCGCAAACCACAGCTACATACCAATTGTAGTAGAAGCCACCACACTCACCCACTTCGAAAACTGATCTTCCCTCCTATCATCCTAATCATTAAGAAGCTATGAATACAGCACTAGCCTTTTAAGCTAGAGACAGAGGACCATACCCCTCCTTAATGATATGCCCCAACTTAACCCAAACCCATGACTCTTTATCATAATAATAACATGGTTAACCTTCCTACTAATTATCCAACCAAAACTACTATCCTTCACCACAACCAACATCCCACCTAAACTAACCACATCTACCAAAACTGCCCCTTGAACTTGACCATGAACCTAAGCTTCTTTGATCAATTCGCAAGCCCCTCCCTCTTAGGAATCCCACTAATCCTTATCTCAACACTATTCCCCCCACTACTGCTACCGTCACTAAACAACCGATGAATCACCAACCGCCTCTCCACTCTACAATCATGGTTCATTTACCTAATTACAAAACAACTAATAATGCCATTAAACAAAAAAGGCCATAAATGAGCCCTAATCCTAACATCCCTTACAATCTTACTTCTCACTATCAACCTATTAGGGCTTCTACCATATACATTCACACCAACCACCCAACTTTCAATAAACATAGCCCTAGCCTTCCCCCTCTGACTAGCCACACTCCTCACAGGATTACGAAATCAACCCTCAACATCCATCGGCCACCTTCTCCCGGAAGGAACCCCCACTCCACTCATCCCAGCCCTAGTCATAATCGAAACTACCAGCCTCCTTATCCGACCACTAGCCCTAGGAGTCCGACTCACAGCAAACCTCACCGCAGGCCACCTACTCATCCAACTCATCTCCACAGCAACTATCGTCCTACTCCCCATCCTACCAACAATATCCATCCTCACGATAATAACCTTATTACTACTCACAATACTAGAAATCGCAGTAGCAATAATTCAAGCCTATGTCTTCGTCCTCCTACTAACACTATATTTACAAGAAAACATTTAATGGCCCACCAAGCACACTCTTACCACATAGTAGACCCAAGCCCATGACCTATCTTTGGAGCCACCGCCGCCCTACTCACCACATCAGGCCTAATTACATGATTCCACCAAAATTCACCTCAACTACTAAGCCTAGGCCTACTCTCAATATTTCTCGTCATAATCCAATGATGACGAGATATTGTCCGCGAAAGCACTTTCCAAGGTCACCACACCCCCACAGTCCAAAAAGGATTACGATATGGAATAATCCTATTTATCACATCCGAAGCATTTTTCTTCCTAGGGTTCTTCTGAGCATTCTTCCACTCTAGCCTAGTCCCCACCCCAGAACTAGGAGGACAGTGACCACCTACAGGAATCAAACCACTAAATCCCCTAGAAGTCCCTCTATTAAACACAGCCATCTTACTAGCCTCAGGAGTCACCGTAACATGAGCCCATCATAGCATTACAAACAGCGCCCGAAAACAAGCAATCCACGCACTAACCCTAACAATTCTATTAGGATTCTACTTCACAGCTCTCCAAATAACAGAATATTACGAAGCACCCTTCTCAATTGCTGATGGAGTATATGGATCAACCTTCTTTGTCGCCACAGGATTCCATGGACTCCACGTAATCATCGGCACATCATTCCTAACCATCTGCCTACTGCGACTAATCAAATACCACTTCACATCAGACCACCACTTCGGATTTGAAGCAGCAGCCTGATACTGACACTTCGTAGACGTCATCTGATTATTCCTATATATCTCTATCTATTGATGAGGATCCTGCTCTTCTAGTATATCCATTACAATTGACTTCCAATCTATAAAATCTGGTTCAACCCCAGAGAAGAGCAATAAACACAATCACATTCATACTTACATTATCACTAGCCCTCAGCCTCCTCCTAACCACCCTAAACTTCTGAATTGCCCAAACCAATCCAGACTCAGAAAAACTCTCCCCATACGAATGCGGCTTTGACCCCCTAGGATCCGCCCGACTCCCATTCTCTATTCGATTCTTCCTAGTAGCCATTTTATTCCTCTTATTTGACCTAGAAATCGCACTACTACTACCCCTCCCATGAGCTATTCAACTCCAATCCCCTACTACCACCATAATCTACACCTCCACCTTACTCCTCCTGCTCACACTAGGATTAGCCTATGAATGAAAACAAGGCGGCCTAGAATGAGCAGAATAGAAAGTTAGTCTAAACAAGACAGTTGATTTCGACTCAACAAACCATAGCTTAACCCTATGACTTTCTTCATGTCACCCCTCCACCTAAGCTTCTACTCCGCCTTTACCCTAAGCAGCCTAGGCCTCACTTTCCACCGAACCCACCTCATCTCCGCCCTACTATGTTTAGAAAGCATAATATTATCCATATACATTGCCCTATCAACCTGACCAGTAGAAAACCAATCACCCTCCCCTATACTAATACCCATCCTAATACTCACATTCTCAGCCTGTGAAGCAGGCACAGGTCTAGCAATACTAGTAGCCTCTACGCGAACCCACGGCTCCGACCACCTCCACAACCTCAACCTCCTACAATGCTAAAAATTATTCTACCAACAATAATACTCATCCCTACAACCCTACTATCGTCTCAAAAATTCCTATGAACAAACACCACCACATATAGTCTCCTAATTGCCACCCTTAGCCTACACTGACTAACCCCTACATACTTTCCCCACAAAAACCTAACCCAATGAACAGGCATTGATCAAATTTCATCCCCCCTTCTTACTCTCTCGTGCTGACTACTCCCCCTCATAATTATAGCAAGCCAAAACCACCTCCACCATGAACCTCCAACACGAAAACGAATTTTCATAATAACACTAATCATAATCCAACCACTCATTATCCTAGCCTTCTCAACCACGGAATTAATAACATTTTATATTGCATTTGAAGCAACCCTCATTCCCACCCTCGTCCTCATCACCCGATGAGGCAACCAACCAGAACGCCTAAGTGCCGGCATCTATCTCCTATTCTACACCCTAATCAGTTCTCTACCACTACTAGTCGCAATCCTCTACCTCCACACACACATCGGAACCCTCCACCTAACAATACTAAATCTAACAAACTCCCCACTCCCCACTTCATGAACCAACACCCTACTGGGAACAGCACTACTAATAGCATTTATAGTAAAAGCCCCCCTATACGGACTACACCTGTGATTGCCCAAAGCACATGTAGAAGCCCCAATCGCAGGCTCAATACTCCTAGCCGCCCTCCTCCTCAAACTGGGCGGATATGGCATTATACGAATCACCATCCTAACATCACCCCTATCAAACCTCCTACAATACCCATTCCTTGTATTATCACTATGAGGCGCATTAATAACCAGTCTTATCTGCCTACGCCAAACCGACCTAAAAGCACTCATCGCCTACTCATCCGTAAGCCACATAGGCCTGGTAATCGCAGCCAGCATTATTCAAACCCAATGATCAATCTCAGGCGCAATAATACTTATAATCTCCCACGGCCTTACCTCCTCAATACTATTCTGCCTGGCCAACACCAACTATGAACGCATACACAGCCGTATCCTACTACTAACACGAAGTATCCAACCCATCCTGCCCCTCATAGCAACCTGATGACTCCTCGCCAACCTCACAAACATAGCCCTCCCTCCCACAACCAACCTGATAGCCGAACTCACCATTATAATTACACTATTCAACTGATCCTCATTCACAATTCTCCTAACCGGAACTGCAACCCTACTCACCGCCGCATATACCCTATTCATACTACTAACCACCCAACGAGGAACCCTACCACCACACATTACATCTATCCAAAACTCATCCACACGCGAACATCTCCTAATATCCCTTCACATCATTCCCGCCCTCCTCCTAATCCTAAAACCAAGCCTCATTTCAGGAATTCCCCTGTGCAAGTATAGTTTAAACCAAACATTAGACTGTGATCCTAAAAATAGAAGTTAAACTCTTCTTACCTGCCGAGGGGAGGGTTAACCAACAGGAACTGCTAACTCCTGCATCTGAGCATAAAACCTCAGCCCCCTTACTTTTAAAGGATAATAGCAATCCACTGGTCTTAGGAACCACCCATCTTGGTGCAAATCCAAGTAAAAGTAATGAAAACCACCCTATTACTTAACACCTCCATACTCCTCACACTACTATTAATCCTCACACCAATATTACTTCCCCTCCTATCAAAAAAACTCCAAAACTCCCCAACCACCATCATCCAAGCCACCAAAGCTGCCTTCCTCACCAGCCTCGTACCCACCATATTATTTTTATTCACCGGCACCGATAACATTACCTCCTACTGAGAATGAAGTCTCATCACAAACTTCAAAATCCCACTCAGCCTAAAAATCGACCAATATTCCACACTATTCCTCTCCACAGCACTATTCGTAACATGATCCATTCTCCAATTCGCATCATGATACATAATTGCAGACCCTCACATCACAAAATTTTTCTCTTACCTACTAACATTCTTAATTGCCATACTAATCCTAACAACCGCTAACAACATATTCCTTCTATTCATTGGCTGAGAAGGAGTAGGAATCATATCCTTCCTTCTAATCGGCTGATGACAAGGTCGAACAGAAGCCAACACAGCTGCTCTACAAGCCGTCCTATACAACCGAATCGGAGACATCGGATTAATCTTAAGCATGGCCTGACTTGCATCAACCACAAACTCCTGAGACATACAACAACTCCTACCTAACACCACTGAAACCTCAACCCTACCACTATTAGGACTAATCCTAGCCGCAACAGGAAAATCAGCCCAATTCGGCCTCCACCCGTGACTACCTGCTGCCATAGAAGGGCCCACCCCAGTATCCGCCCTACTACATTCCAGCACTATAGTCGTAGCAGGAATCTTTCTACTCATCCGCACTCACCCATTATTCACAAACAACCAAATCGCCCTTACCTTATGCCTATGCTTAGGAGCCCTATCTACCCTATTCGCCGCAACATGTGCCCTCACACAAAATGATATCAAAAAAATCATCGCCTTCTCCACATCAAGCCAACTAGGCCTAATAATAGTAACCATCGGACTAAACCTACCACAACTAGCCTTCCTACACATCTCAACCCACGCCTTCTTCAAAGCAATGCTCTTCCTCTGCTCAGGCTCAATCATCCACAACCTCAACGGAGAACAAGATATTCGAAAAATAGGCGGCCTTCAAAAAATGCTTCCAACCACCACCTCCTGCCTAACCATCGGAAACCTCGCCCTAATAGGAACTCCATTTTTAGCCGGATTTTACTCAAAAGACCTCATCATCGAAAATCTAAACACCTCCCACCTAAATGCCTGAGCACTATCCCTTACACTCATAGCCACAGCATTCACCGCAACATACAGCCTACGAATAACAATCCTCATCCAAACCGGCCAAACCCGAATATCACCAATTACCCCAATAAACGAAAATAATCCAACAATCATCAACCCTATCACCCGCCTCGCACTAGGCAGCATCATCACAGGCCTACTCATCACAACCTACATCACCCCAATACACACTACCCCAACAACCATGCCCACCTACATTAAAAGCGCAGCCATACTACTAACAATTTCAGGAATTATCTTAGCTATCGAACTATCAAACATGACCCACACCCTAACTCAACCAAAACAAAACACACTCCTGAACTTCTCATCCTCACTAGGTTACTTCAACCCCCTAACACACCGACTTAGCTCCCTAAGCTTGCTAAACACCGGACAAAAAATCTCCTCCCATCTAATCGACCTCTCATGATACAAAAAAATAGGTCCAGAAGGACTTGCCGCCATACAACTAACAGCAACAAAAACCTCAACACCTTTCCACACAGGCCTAATCAAAACCTACCTAGGATCATTCGCCCTATCAATCATCCTCCTCCTGCTAATTCACAGACACCCCACTAATGGCCCCCAACATCCGAAAACACCACCCCCTATTAAAAATAATTAACAACTCACTAATCGACCTTCCAACCCCATCAAACATCTCAACCTGATGAAACTTCGGATCCCTCCTAGGCATTTGCTTAGTTACCCAAATTATCACAGGCCTACTACTAGCAACCCACTACACCGCAGACACAACCCTGGCCTTCGCATCCGTAGCCCACACCTGTCGAAACGTCCAATACGGATGACTAATCCGCAATCTCCATGCAAACGGAGCCTCATTATTCTTCATCTGCATCTACTTCCACATTGGACGAGGCCTTTACTACGGCTCCTACCTCTACAAAGAAACATGAAACACAGGAGTCATTATCCTCCTCACCCTAATAGCAACTGCCTTCGTAGGATATGTCCTCCCATGAGGACAAATATCATTCTGAGGCGCCACCGTCATCACCAACTTATTTTCAGCCATCCCATACATCGGACAAACCATCGTAGAATGAGCCTGAGGCGGCTTCTCAGTAGACAACCCCACACTAACACGATTCTTCGCCCTACACTTCCTCCTACCATTCACAATCGCAGGCCTCTCCCTAATCCACCTAACCTTTTTACACGAAACAGGCTCAAACAACCCCCTAGGCCTCTCATCCAACTCCGACAAAATTCCATTCCACCCATACTTCTCCATAAATGATATCCTAAGCTTCATCACAACACTACTACTCCTAACAGCCCTAACCTTATTCTTCCCCACACTATTAAGCGACCCAGAAAACTTTACCCCCGCAAACCCCTTAACCACGCCCCCACACATCAAACCAGAATGGTACTTTCTATTTGCATACGCCATCCTACGCTCAATTCCCAACAAACTAGGAGGTGTCCTAGCCCTAGCCGCATCCGTCCTAATCCTATTCCTAATCCCCCTACTACACAAATCAAAACAACGAACAATAACCTTCCGCCCCATCTCCCAACTACTATTTTGAATCTTAGTTGCCAACCTAATTATCCTAACATGAGTAGGTAGCCAACCAGTAGAACACCCCTTCATCATTATCGGCCAACTAGCCTCATTAACCTACTTCGCCATCCTCCTCATCCTCTTTCCCATTACCACTACATTAGAAAACAAAATATTAAACTACTAAACCTACTCTAATAGTTTACTAAAAACATTGGTCTTGTAAGCCAAAGACAGAAGGCTCACCCCTTCTTAGAGTTTTCCTACTTCTTATAGGCCCCCCCCCTCCCCCCCATTTTTGGCCAAAAACATGTACTATTACATACCATGCTCGTACCACATAATACATTACATGTATGTTCTGAATCCATTAAATTCATATTGGACTTTCACTGCACCACAGACATCCTACTTTCAAGGATCCGCTCATGCAACTTACTAATAGAACTGACACTATAACAGTACCCACACCATACCATGTTATCCTATACATTAATACACTTTCCCAGGATACGAGTATGCTCGATATACCATAAACCCAGTTGTCACAGTACTACTATAATGAAACACTTCTCGCCGAGCCGGTCTCTAAAGTACCAGGTTATTTATTAATCGTTCCCCTCACGTGAAATCAGCAACGCGCCGCATATAAGATCCCTAGATACTAGCTTCAGGCCCATTCTTTCCACCATACACCACTGACACTACTTGCTCTTTTGCGCCTCTGGCTCCTATATCAGGGCCATGAATTGATTAATCCTTTAACCTTGTTATTCACAGATACATCCCAACTATTTCAGGTATACTCTGCCTCGTAATCGCGGCATCCGGGTGGCTCTCTTCTATTGGTTCTTTTTTTTTTTCTCGGAATCCTCACAGGTGGCCCATGGTAGTTAGAGCAGGAGCCTACAATCTAAGACGTGGGCTACGATGGCTCACGGGCCTTTTGCTCACTTTCATGGATTGCTGAATGAGACGGTTGACGTATCCTTGGTATCATATCAACACTGATGCACTTTGGATTTCATTCACATACTTGATTTCACTATTCACTGTCGTATCCCAATATATATTCATGCTTACCGGACATGTTTTTCGACTTTTCATCCCATTTGTCGATTTACACAACACTAGGAATTTTCAACTAAACCCCATTTTTCCCCCCACGACAAATCCCATCATCAAATTTCACATTTTCCACTTCCTCTAAAAATTCATTAACAAACAAACTCTTTCCTTAGACAAAATTTTTTCATCACGTATCATCAAACGAACATCAAACAATCCTCTAAAAATTCATTAACAAACAAACTCTTTCCTTACACAAATTTTTCATCACGTATCATCAAACGAACATCAAACAATCCTCTAACATCCCATTAACAAACTAACTCTACCCACCCATCCCCTATTATATACCCCCCCATTATCAGAAAAAAAGGAATCAAACCTTTATCACCAGCTCCCAAAGCTGGCATTCTAAATTAAACTATTTTCTGCCCTAAACTGCCCGAATAGCCCCTCGACACAACCCCCGCACCACCTCCAAAACCACAAACAGCGTCAACAACAACCCCCACCCTGCCATCAAAAACATTCCGGCCCCCCACGAATAAAACATCGCAACCCCACTAAAATCCGTCCGCACAGAAACTACACCTCCACTATCAACAGTCATAACCTCAAACTTCAAACACTCAACAACCCCACCAACAACCACACCCATCACAACCACCAAAACAAACCCAACCCCATACCCTAAAACCTGTCAACTCCCCCACGCCTCAGGAAAAGGCTCCGCCGCCAAAGACACAGAATAAACAAAAACCACCAACATTCCCCCCAAATAAACCATAAATAACACCAAAGACACAAAAGAAACTCCTAAACTCAACAACCACCCACAACCAACCACAGACGCTAACACCAACCCAACCACCCCATAATAAGGAGAAGGATTAGATGCAACTGCCAACCCCCCCAATACAAAACACATCCCCAGAAAAAAAACAAAATATATCATAGCAATTCCTACTTGGCTTCTCTCCAAGAACTATGGCCTGAAAAACCACCGTTGTATACTTCAACTATAGGAACTTCAAACAACACACAACCCTCTTAATCTACATCATCACATCTCACCACTTATCTCATATACACTATCCCCCATACCACCAAAGTCGCATTAAAACTACTCCACTATCTTTTCTTTCCTTTTTTTCCCCCCCCCCTCCCCCATTCCCCACACCCTCCCCCAAACAACAAACAACAAACAACAAACAACAAACAACAAACAACAAACAACAAACAACAAACAACAAACAACAAACAACAAACAACAAACAACAAACAACAAACAACAAACAACAAACAACAAACAACAAACAACAAACAACAAACAACAAACAACAAACAACAAACAACAAACAACAAACAACAAACAACAAACAACAAACAACAAACAACAAACAACAAAC